TAACCAATTTGTCCTCTGATATGGAATATCATCTAGAATAATAAAGAGCCCATTTTTTTCTATCCCATCTTTTCCCCCCCGTTCTTACTAAGGATCTAGATTCATAATTCCTAAGTATCATGAAAGGAGTAACAAAGGATTTCTTTTTTCTTATTGAAAGATTCCATATCAAGTTTATGGGAATAAAATATCTACAAGATTACTAGTAATCCGTGTCATTCTCACAAGAATCCATATCCATATGGATATGATATCATTTATATTTCCGTTACAATATGGCAAAAATGGGACAGTTTGAATGAAACCAACCAATATCTATTGCTGTAGACCTCACTGGGATTGTAGTTCAATTGGTCAGAGCACCGCCCTGTCAAGGCGGAAGCTGCGGGTTCGAGCCCCGTCAGTCCCGAACTAGGATCCGATGAATTGATCAATTCATCTTTCCTTTTTCCGGGAAAATGAAAGGATGGAATAGAACAAGCAAAATCTAATTCACAGGAAGTACCTTTATTTTTTTTTTCTTTCGTATTTCTCATCAGCATCAAATAAATATGGGAATTGATCTTTATTCCACTAGTACTAATTGATAAAAGAGAGAGGTATATGTAGATTGGTATAATCAGCAAGCAGTATCGTAGTAGTCAGGGATTTTGAGAGATACCATACTGCTTTTTCAACTCCTCTTGATCAATGAAATGTAATAGAGTACTTATATTTCTATTTCGACCAGTATTATATAAAATATATGATATGTATTCGTTTATTATACAATGTATAATCAATGAGGATTTAACATAATTAACTCTACTAAATACTTATTAAACCACCCCTTATTATTATTATATAATATTTCTTCATTACCAATTTGAAACAATCTAATTTAATTGGAAATAATTTCTCTTATTTTCATTCAAATCACACACTAAATATGTATACACGCCAGTATCAATCCAAGGATTGAGTGGGGATCCTAATCCTAAGAAAATATAAATTAAAGAAAATGCCCTCCTTTCATCAATTTGTTGAAATATTATATCCTTTATATCTTGATTTATATTTATTATACTTCTCCGCATTACAAATTAATCTGTATTCCAAATTAAATTATTACAAAAAAACTTTTTTTAGAATGAACTTAACACGTCGTTTTTTCTATTTCTAATTCACTTTTTTTATTTATTGGTTGGATGCGTGAGCAATGGAATAGGAATACCGGTCATATGCTACTTCATCAGATAATTGGATAGGATAATTGTATATATTATTTATATAGTAGTATAAGTTACTAAGTAGTATAAGATGTAAATAGTATTATAATTATAAGATGGAAATAGTATAATACTATTCAAATGGAATTCTATAAAATGTTAATTTTTTTATAGAAAATAGAAAATAAAGAGTGGAAAAAAGTATGAGAAATTCAATGGGATGGGATTCCTTATTGGATCGAGAATCCTTTTTTTGGTATGGATAAAGGATCTTTCCATGTTATATTATTCAATTCTCGACTATGAATCGATTTGATAGATTGGATATTGTTATTCATAATAACAATCCGATTCTGTATCATTGGGATGTAATAATTCATCCCATTAAATTTCTAGGAGTCAAATTTATCATCTCTATGGGATTAGATCCCGAGTTATTGCGAAGCAAAACAAAACAATGAGATTATGGAAGTAAATATTCTCGCATTTATTGCTACTGCACTCTTTATTCTAGTTCCTACTGCCTTTTTACTTATCATCTACGTAAAAACAGTCAGCCAAAATGATTAATTGGGCTGAAACTTATTAGTTCTTATTAATGATTGAAGAAATGAAAGAGATTAAAATCCCGAGTCTTAATGAAATAATCGGACCGGAATAAACACTATCTAAGATAGTATGATAAAAAGAACTAATACTAATAGAAAAGTAAAAAAAAGTATATTTTAGAATTATCATATTCTAATTTATCATATTCTAATTATTTAAATATTATTATATTCTATTCTATTGAATTAATAGAATAGAATATAATAATATAATAGAATATGATAATATAGTATAAATTAAATATAGTATAAATACTCTGTAAATCTTTCTACCATACTATCCAGGTATATAGTTGTATAGTAGTACATACATATCACATATTTTGTATATGTAAACAGTACTCTAATTCTATTTTTCACTCCATCCATTTGTATGAATTTCGACTAATCCAAAATAATCGAAGGCCAACTGTTCTATTCTAATCTCTAATCTAATTGCTAAGTTTCTTAAAATTTTAAGAAATAAATATGGATCCTGGGATCTATGAAAACCAGTATTTTAATATATATAACACATTATCTTAATATTATATATATATTAAGATATATTCTAAATCTAAATATAGAAAGAATAAAAAAAAAAGTGAAAATGAAAAATTTACTAAAATATATATTTATATAAGTATATAAATACTAAAATATATATTTATATATAAGAGAAATTATAAAAATACAACGAAGAAAAGAAAACCAAAGAATTAGATTCGAATTCCAAAGAAGTTATTGATTGAGCCACTAACAGATGATCCGCGGAACTCCATGGTCAAATTTGGAAAAGGAGTAGTAGACCCACTGATGCATCATGTTTAAACGTGACATCAAATGAATCGATAAAGCATAAATAAAATGAATCTAAAACGTTAGTTAAATGTGCGATATACGTATCACTTAACACAAGCAAAATCTTATTTGATTTTTATTATATGTGTGGGGGCAGGACCTCTTTGGATAACCAAGCCGTTAGTAGTTTCTAGTGGAAAGTCTATATCGATCGCCATATAATATAATAGCGGAATTACTTGTTCTTAGAACAATAAAAATAAAGAAAGAGAAAATCAAACTAAAGAAAAAAATGGGAACTGATTGCTTCTCACTATAATAACCATAATTCAAATTTTAGCAAGAACGAATTTCTAAAATCAAAATATTCTATTTTAGAAGAACTCAGTTGGAATTCGAAAAAAATCCTATCATAGGTATCCCATTGACTTGAGTTTCGAAATACAACTATCAGAATAATTCATAATTTTATTTTAAAATGCTTTGCAAAACGATCAATTAAACAATTGATACTATTCGATTACTCAATTAGTAGTACTTTTAAAGTCCACTCCTTCCCCATACTACGAGTGAAAGGGAAAATGTAAAGACTACCATTAAAGCAGCCCAAGCGAGACTTACTATATCCATGTAAATTATGTCCCCTATCTTCTTTATGATATGAAATGAAGGAATTATTCTATTATTGATCACCAATCATAGTGGAATCAATGGTGCAGAGTCAAAATAGTATTTTGACTTAAAGCCATTATGGATGAAACAATCCTATGAACCCGCTTGTAACAAATTCCTATATTTATAGTATTCATATCTATAGTATAGTAACTCTGGTAGAATTGGAAAGCATTAAATACAAATACAATACACATTCTTAGTAAATATCATCGGAATACCCCTACCTAATAAAAGTATCTTCAGTTCTTTTCAAAAGTATGAAGCGGTGAAAATTAGGAATCCTCTAAGAATTGAGATTTCTGATCTAAATATAACTTAATGAATTCTTGGCCAATAGCAGCAGAGACAGGGGATTAGTAAATCTTGTCCATACTTGTACTTGAAGAACTCGTGGGTTCCATAAACCTTAAGATTTCAGGTGTAGCCAAAACCGATACCGGTAGGTATAAAATAAGCCTTATTTTTATAGTTTTCAGAAATCCCAAGTCTTTTATTGATTATTGAACTGATCAGGCGACACCCAGATTTGAACTGGGGATAAAGGATTTGCAGTCCCCCGCCTTACCACTTGGCCATGTCGCCAAAACGATACAAAAAGGATATAAATATCCTACATACTTTACCTATTTCTAATTTTGTAGGGGAGACTGCCAAACCCCTTTTTTATTTGATTTATATCTTGAATTTTGCTGTACTTATTCTAAATTTCAAAGGGGAATTCCGTTTTCTTTTTTTATGGGATCCGGTTGATATCATTTTCTTCAATTGAAAGCATCTCAATATCTATATATACCAATTAAAAACTTTTCTTTTCTAAAGAAAATTATGACAAATTTTTAACTATTTCCTTAATTATTTACTTGGAATTAATCGAATGAACGGTTTTGGAATTTATATCTCCCATTTTCTTTAATGATATAAGAAAATAAAAATGATTTACAACCGATCGGTATCAATTATTTTCAATAATCAATCTTTTTGCAATTATAACAAATTATATATATATATGTAAACCCTAGAACAGAAATTGTTATACAGATACAAGTCCAGTATTTTATCTACATATTTTTCCATAGGAAATTGTTGTGCTTTTATTTTTCATTGAATATATGGAATAGAAAAGGAAAAGAAAAATGATGATATAGCACGACCCCTGTAGCTCCACAGGAAAGTACCATAAAAATGAGAATATATGGATAACTATATTGGTATGTATTTGATAAATACAATTACTATTACCCGCTTCAACCATATTCTATAAATTCTACTACCAAAACAAAAAAACAAAAAGAAGCTGCGAATCTCTTTTTGAATATTAAGTGTTAAAATAAAAGTAAATTTTATACAGCTCCTAATTATATTTATATTATTTTGTCTTTATCTCATTCACAGAGAGCGGATTAAATTCTGAATTTTTTTTGGTAACCAATCCGATTGTAATATCATATCATAATAGGTAGAAATTGAATAAATTTGGCTATTCTATACTATACAAGACTCCATACCATAAGTATAAGTGGTATAATTTTGTTTCCAGAAGTGCTTTATCAATCCATTTCCATTTGTATTTGCCGTAAATGCAAATTTGCAGCAAAAATTGTCTTTATTTTTCTGTTCCGTCTCTGTTCATAGGTATGAAGTCTATAAATATGGATAAGATTGGCTAAAATTTCATGTGATTCAGTAAACAGGATATATATTCCATCATTGCTAGATCGATCCATATGAT